ATCTCAAATTAAAATGAAATCATAAGAAGGAATATGTAAGCTACCCACTTGATTTCCATGGGATTGTAGTTCAATTGGTCAGAGCACCGCCCTGTCAAGGCGGAAGCTGCGGGTTCGAGTCCCGTCAGTCCCGGCGGATTCAATAAAAAAAAAGATATTAACTCCCCCTTTTGTTTCTGGGCAAGGGGATCAAAATGGTTTCATTTATCTTTTTTTTTCTTTTTTCATCAAGCAAAAGAAAGGGGTATTTCCATTATTTTAACTAGCACCAATTGATGGTAGAGAGACATATGTAAATTTCTAAATTAATTAGAATTATTGAGAGCATTCAACACTTCAAGAAAGAGATACTGTATGGGGTTTCCGCTTTTTGTCAACTTAATTCGTGTAGGAAAATGGAATAGGATAGCGTATAATACATTTGCCAAGAGTACCTATATATACTTTTCTTTCTATGAAGTTTAGGAATTGAAAATAGTTCGAATCCAACCAATCCAACCAAGGAAAGAGGATATTGAAAAAATAAAGATAAAATGAGTCTTCCCTAACGAATATGCTCTTTTTAAAGATTAGAGTCGATGTCGAAGAAAAAACTCGTAAGAAAATTTAACTAGTTATTTTTTGGAATATTTGAGTTTTTTTTACTGGGACTCGTCTTTGTCACATTCTCTTTCTTTGTTTTCCAAAAAGATTATAGACCCTTAAAAAATTTTGAAAATTTCAAATTGAACTTCGTACTTGTTTTCTCTATTCGATTTCTATTGTTTATTTAATAAGGTTCTTTAGAAACTATTTTTGTAAACAATCGAAGTAGAAAAGGTTTTTTTATGATACTTCATCAGATAATTGTACAAGGAAAGTACTAGGTTGTAGAAAAGAAAGCGGGGAAAAAGAATTCTAAATCAATATTTTTTGATTGGATCAGGAATCTCATTATGTGTTCGGTGTGGATAAAAGATCTTCCTATGTTATACTATTAAATTCTTGACGATGAATCGATTTTATAGCTCCGATATTGTTATTCATGATATTTATTTCATTCGATATCATCGAAATCTAAATTCATCTGAGTGAGTTTACAAGCGAAAGATTTCTCATCTCTATGGGATTAAATCCCGAGATATTCCAAAGAAAAAAAATAAATAATAAACGATTAAATTATGGAAGTAAATATTCTTGCATTTATTGCTACTGCACTCTTCATTCTTGTTCCTACTGCTTTTTTGCTTATAATTTACGTAAAAACAGTGAGTCAAAATGATTAATTTGAATACAATTTGACTATCAATGAAAAAAAAGGATTTCAATTTCTCGTCTTAAATGAAAGGAATGCATTAGACTCAGTAGTAGTATCCTAAGGGGCCCGCTAGTATGGTAGAAAGAGATATCTTTCTACCATACTAGCCATTATGGTTATTGTAATGTATAAAGATACAAGTGAAATATCTTAATATAAAGTAATCCACCTATATCTCTCTTTTTCTTTATAAACGTCAATATAAATTAAATAGAATATTAAATGTATGTACATACTTTCTCAATTTCATTTGTTTATTTGATCCATTTAATACAGATAATCCCCATTCGATGAAAACTTCTTCAGGATTTCTAAAGGGGGTTACCCCATGAATGGTTAACCGTGTAAACCCTGATATAAAAATAGAAAATGAGTCAATAAAACAAAACATAAATCCAATTTCTAAAAAAAAAACAATCTTCCAAAAATTGCCGAACGGTCTAGAAAACTAAAAAAATTGATACAGGTTGGTAGAGTTTTATTATTACCGCAATTAGGAGTACTTCTAGAGTCCACTTCTTCCCCACACTACGAGAGAGAGGGAAAATGTAAAAACTACCATTAAAGCAGCCCACGCGAGACTTACTATATCCATGTGAATTCTGTCCCCTATTTCTATGAATATGAAGAAACTATTCCATTATTGTTCACTAATAATAGTGAAATCACTGGTGCAGAGTCAAAAAAAGGGAGAGGTATTTGGTCACCATCGATGAACTACTCCAAAAAATCCACTTATCTTAATAATGAGTTATTCTTAATTCTAGAATTTCTAGTAGAATCGACAAGATGTAAACACAAGCAAATGGACACTTTTTGAAGTATCCAAGGAATCTCACTCACATGTAGAAAGAATAAGACTTTTTCTTTCTTTTATCGTTTTTTATTTTTGGAAGTCAAGTCAAATGAAAGGCAATTCTTCATCTAATTTCATATTGAATGTCTGAGCATTACGAGACTTTCATGAGTCTGTATCCAAAGTATCTTAGGTCCTTTCCAAAACTATTAATTTAATTCCTATCCAATCTAACGGAAGACTCAGTTAAGTGGAACTAAATTAGTAGTGGAAAGTAAAGATTTACGGATTTCCCTCCACTACTTTAAGTTTTCCTTGAATCTAATAGGCAAAACTTTAGGTTAGAGAATAGAACCTCGAGAGCCCGGGGTTTAGAATCACGAAACGAAAGTATCAAGAGTCTTTTCCTACGTTTGTTATAATAGGGTCTGTTGTTGAGGCGGCACCCGGATTTGAACTGGGGAAAAAGGATTTGCAGTCCCCCGCCTTACCACTCGGCCATGCCGCCAAAACGATAGAAACTAGATTCCAATTTTCTCTTTTTTTTCAACTCCGCAAAAAAATATATATATATATATATAGATTTTGAGTCACAAAATATAGAATCCAGTACAAACCAGAACCATTAACTATTGACTGTAAATTCATGACCATTTTTGAATTAAGATTAAAATCTACATTTTTTTCTTTGTAATAATATTAAGAAAATCATTAGAAATGGATTTATAACTAATCTATATTGAGTTTTTTCAATTAAAAAGAAATCTTCTTCAGTTTCAATTATAACAGTAATGATGAGTATATGTAAACCCCAGAATCGGGGAACATACGTTGTGTTATAGAGCTATAGCTCTATAATGGGGTATTTTATCTCTCTAGGGATGCTTTTGAGGAGTAATTCTCACTAAATTTTTATATTTCAATTTTTGATTGAATACATTGAAGAGAAAATTTCATTTTTGATAGAGCACAGCATGTGCTGTCCCAAATAGAACTGTACCACAATAAAAGAAGAAAAAGAGACATATATATCTGTGCATTCTTTTTTATTTTAATAAATAAAAAAACACAAGTTTTCTTACCTACTTAAATTCAATGATATTCTAACTATATCTATTCAAAATAGGTAAAAATCAATCTCTTTTCTGCAAATATTTTTTTGAACAATGAAATACAAATACATGGAAAAGTAAAGTGGTTAAAAAAAAATTTTTCTATTTATTATATGTTTATCTGCTCGAACAGATCCAATCGTGGATACATTTTTTTTATGGTATGCAATCGAATTGGAATATGTAATATCATAGGTGAAAATGAAATTACTTTTTTCTAGTTTTTACAAAACTCCATAAGTTCCAGTGGTATTTCTCAATTCTGTTCCATTTGGATCTCTTTCTTATAAAAAATGCCAATTGAATCTAGTCTCCGTTCATACGTATTTCATACATTCCATATATCGTGGAGTTGAATAAAATTTCATGTGATTCAGTAAACAGAATAGAAATTCCATTATTGCTAGATCGAATTCTATGGATATGATTCGGTGAAGAATGAGAGATGGGATGGGATTTTTTCAATAAACGGATAAATGGGAAATTCAAAAAAGATGCTCGGGGATGGAAAAGAGGGAACATCTACAATACCCGGATTTAATCAGATACAATTTGAAGGGTTTTATCGGTTTATTGATCAGGGTTTAATAGAAGAACTTTCTAAGTTTCCAAAAATTGAAGATATAGATCACGAAATTGAATTTCAATTATTTATGGAAACATATCAATTGGTAGAACCTCTGATAAAAGAACGAGATGCTGTCTATGAATCACTTACATATTCTTCTGAATTATATGTATCCGCGGGATTAATTTGGAAAACCAGTAGGAATATGCAAGAACAAAGAATTTTTATTGGAAACATTCCTTTAATGAATTCCCTTGGAACTTCTATAGTAAACGGAATATACAGAATTGTGATCAATCAAATATTGCAAAGTCCTGGTATCTATTACCAGTCAGAATTGGATCATAACGGGATTTCGGTCTATACCGGCACCATAATATCAGATTGGGGAGGCAGGTTAGAATTAGAGATTGATAAAAAAGCAAGAATATGGGCTCGTGTGAGTAGGAAACAGAAAATATCTATTCTAGTTCTATCATCAGCTATGGGTTCGAATCTAAGAGAAATTCTAGAGAATGTTTGCTACCCTGAAATTTTCTTATCTTTCTTGACCGATAAGGAGAAAAAAAAAATTGGGTCAAAAGAAAATGCTATTTTGGAGTTTTATCAACAATTTTCTTGTGTAGGTGGGGATCCAATATTTTCTGAATCCTTATGTAAGGAATTACAAAAAAAATTCTTTCACCAAAGGTGTGAATTAGGAAGGATTGGTCGCCGAAATATTAATTGGAGACTTAATCTTAATATACCTCAGAACAATATATTTTTGTTACCACGAGATATATTAGCAGCTGCCGATCATTTGATTGGGATGAAATTTGGAATGGGTACACTTGATGATATGAATCATTTGAAAAATAAACGGATTCGCTCTGTAGCGGATCTTTTACAAGACCAGCTCGGGTTGGCTCTGGCTCGTTTAGAAAATGTAGTTAAGGGAACTATATCCGGAGCAATTAGGCATAAATTGATACCTACTCCTCAGAATTTGGTAACTTCAACTCCGTTAACAACTACTTATGAATCCTTTTTCGGATTACACCCATTATCTCAAGTTTTGGATCGAACTAATCCATTGACACAAATCGTTCATGGGAGAAAATTGAGTTATTTGGGCCCTGGCGGATTAACAGGGCGAACTGCTAATTTTCGGATACGAGATATCCATCCTAGTCACTATGGGCGTATTTGTCCCATTGATACGTCTGAAGGAATCAATGTTGGACT